CAAGACCATACAGATAGATAGATAGAACTGTTATTTATTTGTTGAATAAATATATGGGATGAAAAAATCATAACTATACTTAACAGTAAAACACTAGGAAAAACCCACATACGACGAAGATTTTTTATTGCCGTCGGAAAAAGTAGAAGTCCTACTCCTATTAACATAGGGGTTGGAAGGGGAATGAAAGGTATGATCCATGAATATTGATATGTATATTCCATAAAAAAAGAATCTTTTTATCTTAATTAATTGTTTCTGATTCACCGGCTTTTATTTCTTTTGAAAAAGGTCAGTTAATAAAAAGTTAATAAAAAAAGTTAAGATATACAAAACTGAAATAAAATTTTCTAGCTTTAATTATTCTGAATCTTTCTCAACTACCTCAAATATTTCAAATCAAGAGGTTAGAATTGGTCAAACGATATGACCAAGTTACTAGTGAAAAAGAAATAAGTATTTTTATTAAATTATTAAGTCAAATTTTATGAAGATACAAAAAATGAAAATTTCAATTTTCATTACCGTTACGTATTACAATAATTTATTTATATCTATAGAGCAAGGATAACAAATTTCACCAAAAACAGTATTTTCTTTTGATATGAAGCATAAATAACCCTAATTTGACTCATAAAAGTTATTTTATGGGTTATTCAGAACAGAATCAGTAACGAATTTGAACTGATTGATTGTCTTCTATTCCAATAAAAGCCATTTGTCGGAAAGGTTATGATAGAGAAACTATGACCCCAACACGTGACTTTACATAAAATTAAAAGAAGAAATTCCTAAAATAGCTTTTATAAAACAATCTATCTTGTACCTTTTCGCAGATTAACTACTAGTCTCGTTCTAATTAAAAAAATAAAATTAGATGTACTCTTTTCTTGAGCTTGCCCAATTAAATGAATAATAAATGAATAATTAATATAAAAAATTACTAAAGTTTTTTTATTAATTTTTATTAGTAACTATAGGGATTGGCTTATTAACCATTTCTAGGTATTTTATTCCATGTATAAAATTAGAAAAAAAAACTAACCAGAGATATAAAGGCACGGGTTTTTTCTTTGTATTTGTTTTTTTATCAACTTCAATCAATTCGAGTTCTATTGCATAGTAGATTCTATAGATATAGAAGATATAGCTGAAGGAAGATATAAGAGTACCAATAAAATAAATACGAATCTTTCTTCCAGATGTTGTAGATGTTGTATCGGATTGTATATGGCATAGAAAAAAAAAACAATTTTTGTATTTAATTAAAAAAAACTACCATATAGTTTTTGTTGCTAGTACAATTTTATGCTATTTTTCTATATCCATATTTTTATGAAGGAAGTACAATCTAGAAAATAAATAGATCCATAATTATAATGAATAGTAAAGAACAATCGGTTTTGAACAATAGATGTCTTTGACATCCAACCCTGGCAATGAATAACCTATTAGAATTTTTTAATGGCAGTTCCAAAAAAGCGCACCTCTATATCAAAAAAACGAATTCGAAAAAATATCTGGAAAAGGAAGGGATATTCGGCAGCATTGAAAGCCTTTTCGTTAGGGAAATCTCTTTCTACGAGGAATTCAAAAAGTTTTTTTTGTGCAACAAATAAATAATCCAAAATTGGGAAAAATCTGAATTGGTTTGACTCGAAAAGTAATCTAGTTTCATTTTTTTTTATAAGTTATAAAAAAATTGATAATTTACCAAAGTTAAAATAATTAAAATAATCGAATATTTTAAACATTGTTAAAACAATATAATTTATATTTTTAATAGTTATAATAAACTCTATAAAACTATAAACTATAAAAATAAATAATATAAAAAAATGTAAATAATAAATAAAATAAAACAATAAACTAATAAAATAAAGGGCATAATTTATGTTCTTTAATGGTTTGATCCGATCAATAGTAATATTAAATTGAAGTTGTTTTGCTCTTATAGTCTAATAATAATTTTTTGTTGCCTGAATTTGAAAATCTAAAAATAGTATTTTTTGTTTGAAAAAAGAATAAAAGCAAGCACAAGGTTTCACTTTTTTTTTTTAGTATGTTTTATAATTTTCAGGATGGGGATTCTTATTTTCCCCATCGATTTGCGAATTCGATAATAACAAAAGTTTGTATTTTTTATTTATATTATTTTATACTATCTATACATATTCTAATATATTTAGAATACTATAGAATAGAATATAGAAGAGCGGATATAAGATCTATAGTCAAAATTAATAGATCATTGAAATTAATTGATTAAGTTTAAAATGTGTTTTATCACTTTCTAAATCATTATTTCTATAAGTTCGTATCACTATATACCCTAACCTTTACCCCAATTAATAAAAAAACTTTTTACCATTTTTAGGTGATTATACAAAGACTGTGCCCATTTTTTCTTCGTGGATAAGTTTTTTTTGTAGATTCATAAAATCCCATAAATGAGAAAAGAATCATTAAAAAATGCACATTATGTTAATGTTATAAAAAA